TAATATACGTAAAAACAGTCAGTCAAAATGATTAATTTGACTTAAACTTGACTGTTTCGTTCTTATCAATGATTGAAAAGAAAAAATAAAAATTAAAAGTATTCCAATTTCATGTCTTAAATGAAACAAGCGGACTAGAATTATCAGTATGGTAGAAAGATTCATATATTTCTTTCTACCATACTTATTATATTATTGTAGTATATAAAGTTTTACTGTATAAAGATAGAGGTTTAATATAGATCAATCCACAATATATCTATCTTCATAGATATCAATTCCATACATCTATGTACATAGCGTACCAATTCTATTTCTTTGCTTTATCTATTTAATTTGTGTTGATTGCAATTATCAATATAAAAAAATAGAAGGGCAACTCTTACTCTTACGGTTCTAATTCCTAGACTTTATGATTCTTTTCAATATGAGAATCCTGGTATCCACCGAAAGAATCAAATCGATGAAGTAAAAAAAGTATAGGCGTATATTAATAAACGAGAATCACATAATTTTTTTTTTTAGCATTCCGAATAAATAATTGATTGAGCAGTTGACAGATGATCCGGGGGTTCGGTTCCATGGGGAACCTCTTTGGATTTCGAAAAGGATTAGTAAAGCACACTCATTTTTATTTTTAACGCTTGAACCGTGATATGAAATGAGTTCAATAAAGCAAGCATAGCATAAATCGAATTTCTAAAATAATACAACAAATAATAAAGCAAGCGGTAACGCGCAATATGTGACTTGCCCAAGGCAATATTTTATTATGTGGAGTATTTCGTTGGACAACCACTATGTCTATGTTGTTTCCCATAGAGAGTCTGTATCCACTTAATAACATAACCATTTTCTCTTTGAACAGTAAAAATAAAAAAAAGGTGGAAACCAAAAACAAATAAAAAAAGTAAAATAAAAAGGGCTTTGCAGAACGATCTATAAAACAATTGATATGGGTTGAGTTTGATTCCTCAACTCAATTAGTAGTACCTCTAGAGTCCACTTCTACCCCATACTACGAGTGAAAGAGAAAATGTAAAGACTACCATTAAAGCAGCCCAAGCGAGACTTACCATATCCATGTGAATTATATCCCCTATCTCCATAAATATGAAGGAATTATTCCATTACCCTTCCCTAATCATTATTATGTTCACTAATCACTAATAATAGTGGAATCGCTGGCGCGGAGTCAAAAGTTAAGTGGATTATGACCCAACACCATTGATGAAACAATTCACTAAACTCACAATTCTAACCGGTTTTTATATTATATTATTTAGATCGGAAAACGGTAAGAACAAGCAAAATACGTGGATACGCCTTTAGAAGTTTCAGGGGAATGTTACTAACATGTAGGAATAATAATACCTAGTCTTTCTTTTGTTGACCTTCATTTCATTATCATTAAGTAAAAAGTATAAAAAAATAGAGTCAAGATAGATCACTATCTATCACATATCCCTATTTCTCATTTTATCCAATCCTTACGTTACGTCTCTCGCTTGTCTCTGCGAAATAATGGGACGATAGTCTATTACATTATTGACTGGGGTAGGGGTTACAGAAAAGAAAGAATTTCTTCTTGTACTTTCTTTATAACTTTATAAAAGAATAATAAGTAAAAATAATATAATATATAAGTAAAAGTCGATTATCTATTCAATTATATCATATTAAATTGATTGCCGCAGCACTTAGAGAATTTCATGAGTCTGTATACAAACATACAAACAAAGTATCTTTCGACTTTTCCGCAACGAATAATTCCATTCCCCGTTCGTCTATCCAAATAAATTCAAGATTCAATTAATAAGCATTAGTAATAGAAGAGTTGTCATATCAAGATTTAACGATCCCTTTTCAATATTCACTAATATAATCTTTCCGCAAGGATTTACATCATTTTAGAGAACAGAACCGCCGGAGATGCTTATAGAATCAAGCAAGTATCAAGAGGACTCTCCCCCCCTTACTTCTGCTGGAAAAGTTTGTTAAGTTATATCAGCAAAATATAATAAGGTACGCCGATTTTTTTTGTTGATTAGGCGACACCCAGATTTGAACTGGGGAAAAAGGATTTGCAGTCCCCCGCCTTACCGCTCGGCCATGTCGCCAAAACGGTACAAAAAAATATATGAAAATATTCCACTTTTTTTTTCGGGGGGGGGGGTATTCGTTTTTGTACTTGTATCTGGAATCCTCTTTTATTTAATAATCCCCTTTCCTAAAAAAAATAAATACTTACCTTTCTCTTTGGATTGGATATATATCTTCGATTGTTTGTATAGTATCTTAAAACAAACACAATATTGAAAAAAAAACCTCCCCTTTTCAATAGAAAAGGGGAGGTTTTTTTTTCAGTCACAAAGCAAAAATTCAGAACAAATTGGAACCATTAACTATTAAATGTGAATTAAAATTTAGGAACGATTCCCGGGTTTGAATAGAAAATTGTGTTTTATTAATGATATAATAAAATCCGAACTGCTACGTA